GCGTGATGTTACGGGTGGTGGCAAATCTAGAGGGGTAGCTGTCTAAGGAAAATTAATTCATTAAAGTAGCATGCTTGTATCAGGTGTGGGTTAGTAAGTGGATTGATAACCATGAAATGTTATCCGGAACTGTTTGATTACTCTGTGGAAGGTGTAGCTTCGGTTTCGGGCGTGTCGTGTGACGGGTCTTGTTTTTGGGGTTTGGCAAGACATTGGTAGCCGGCATGGTAGTTCGTTTTCATGGGGGGGTAGGGGGGGTTTGCAATAGCATGGCCACATGAACACAGTCACACGCGTGCGTGTATGCGTGCGTGTACGCGTGCGTGTATGCGTGCGTGTATGCGTGCGTGTATGCGTGCGTGTATGCGTGCGTGTAYGCGTGCGTGTAYGCGTGCGTGTAYGCGTGCGTGTACGCGTGCGTGTACGCGTGCGTGTACGCGTGCGTGTACGCGTGCGTGTACGCGTGCGTGTACGCGTGCGTGTACGCGTGTATGTCCCGCTACCATTAAAGGGATGTCCTGCTACCATTAACTTGATTGCGCGGGTTGGATCCTGAGTGGAGGCTTGTTGTGGATGCTCGTGAGTTTGCACCCTAGCGAATGCGACGGTAGACTATATCCGCAAACCATTGATTCTGTACTCTTGAGAGCCTGGTTCATGTTGATAACACATTTTAGACTTAAGTCCAGCTTCAATCGAATTGACTGTGACGGGGCCTTTGACGGCCATAGGTGAGTCCAAGCATCCCTAAAAATTAAAAGATACCAGAGGCATGACACCACAGTTATGTGTCGGCATGGGCTGATTAGTCACTAACCCATCGAGATGTCTTATTTAAGGGGAAAGAATAGGCGATTTTAGGTGAGATGGCCCTGAAGAAAGAACCAGATGCCGTTTACGACCCAGTGTAGAAACCCCCAGGACGTATGGGCCCGGGGCGAGAAGAGTGGTCCTTTTCACAAGGGTTGCTGGTTTCACGTGAGTTGGTAGATTAAGAGATAAGCTATTGGCGGTGATACGCGTGTTGGCTGGAAAGGATTTGACTTGGATGGGGGTATGTGCGATCAAGGTTACTTCTGGGGTGGAGGATATTCATGGGGTAGTACAGGTATGTACGATTATACATAGTATGTACTGTGCATTTTGTTATGTGGTAGAGAGAGATATGCACGAATTACATAGGCCCTTCAAGGAGTAGTTTAAGTAGAATATCAGCTTTGGGTGTTGATGGTAGGGCTTTAGCCTTTTCCTTGAGTCTTTGGGGGAAGTTGCTCCCCTTTTCTGGTTTACAAGACCAGTGTAATTTATATACTACATAGACCTTCATTTTAAGAGGTGGTTTTCCACGATGCTGATGAGGGGCATTAGGACAAGGATGAGTGAGAAATAGAGGATAGATGCTAGCTGGCCAATGATGATGAAGGGGTGTTCAACTGGTTGTCCGCCAATTCATGTAAGTGTTAAGAGGTCTGCGACTAGGAGTCAAAAGAGACATTGGCTGAGTGGTCGGAATATCATGCTGCGTTGTTTTGATGTATGGAGCAGTGGTATGAGGGCTAGGACTAGGATGGATAGGACTAGGGCTAGTACTCCTCCCAGTTTATTGGGGATGGATCGTAGGATGGCGTAGGCAAATAGGAAATATCATTCTGGCTTAATATGTGGAGGGGTATTGAGTGGGTTGGCTGGGATGTAATTGTCCGGGTCTCCTAAAAGATCGGGGGAGAATAGGACTAGTGTCAGGAGTACTAGGGCTATGGCTAGTGCACCTAGTACGTCTTTAATTGTGTAGTAAGGGTGGAAGGGGATTATGTCTATGTTTGATGGGATTCCAGTAGGGTTGTTTGATCCGGTTTCATGTAAGAATAGGAGATGGACTATAACTAGGGCTGCGATGATAAAGGGGAGGAGGAAGTGGAAAGCGAAGAACCGTGTTAGGGTTGCCTTATCTACTGAGAATCCGCCTCAAATTCATTCTACTAGGTCTGTTCCAATGTAGGGGATTGCTGAGAGTAGATTGGTAATGACTGTTGCCCCTCAGAAGGATATTTGGCCTCATGGGAGAACGTATCCTATAAAGGCTGTTGCTATGACAGCGAATAGGAGGAGAATTCCTACGTTCCAAGTTTCTATAAAGGTATAGGATCCGTAATAGAGGCCTCGGCCTACGTGTAGGAACAAGCAGATAAAGAATATGGATGCTCCATTAGCATGTAAGTAGCGTAGGATTCATCCGTAATTAACGTCTCGACAAATGTGGGTTACGGATTGGAAGGCGGTTGCTGTGTCTGAGGTGTAGTGTATTGCTAGGAATAGTCCTGTTAGGATTTGGATACCTAAGCAGATTCCTAGTAGTGAGCCGAAATTTCATCATGAGGAGATGCTGGATGGGGCTGGTAGGTCAATTAGGGAGTCGTTGATAATTTTGAATAGTGGGTGTGATTTCCGGATGTTGGTCATTTTGGTTCTTGTAGTTGAAATACAACGGTGGTTTTTCATGCCATTGGTCGTGGTTTAAGTCCATGTGAGAATAATGATGACATATATTGTGTTTATTTTGAGTACGATTTTTGTGGTGGGATTTGTGGGGTTTTCTTCTAAGCCTTCTCCTATTTATGGGGGAGTTGGGTTAATTGTTAGTGGGGGAGTTGGTTGTGGAATTGTTATAAGTTTTAGTGGTTCCTTTTTGGGCTTAATGGTGTTTTTGATTTATTTGGGTGGAATAATGGTAGTTTTTGGCTATACGACAGCTATGGCCACAGAGCCGTATCCAGAGGTGTGAATTTCTAATAAGGTTGTGTTGGGGGCTTTCCTGTTGGGATTAGCTATGGAAGTGGGACTAGTTTTGTATATATTGGAAGAGGAGGTTGTTGAGTTAATACTTGAGTTTAATGATTTAGGGGATTGGGTTGTTTATGATGTTGAGGATTTTGGGTTTGTTATTAAAGAGGGTATTGGTGTTTCTGCTTTATATAGTTATGGTACGTGGTTGGTTGTTGTTACTGGGTGATCGTTGCTTGTTGGGGTAATAGTTATCATGGAGGTTACTCGTGGTAATTAAAGCGTGTGAAGTATAATTAGGCTTAATACTAATGTAATTAGAAAGGATAAAAAGTATAATTTGATTTGGCCTTTTTGGCTTGAAATTAGTATTGAAGTTTTTGTTTGGAAAGAGGAGATTGATTTTGGTAGAATATTCTCTAGTCAGATTAGGTCGAGTAATATTGATGCCACTTTTTGGCTTGTTAATAGGCTGATGAGTGGTTGGGTTCGGTGGATGATGGTTGGGAAGTAGCCTAGAAGGTTTGAGAATTTGAAGTGCTTTGAGGGGGTTGCGTATTTTAGGTTTTGGGTTGCTGTGTTGAGCTCTAGGGCCACAATGAAGCCTAGTAGGGTAACAAGTATGGCTATAATCTTTAGGTATAATGGTATAGTTATTTGTGGAATTGTGGTAGGGGTAATAATATTTGAGATGAAGAAGCCGGCGAAGATACTTCCTATTAGGAGGCGCTTGATGGGATTAATTAAGAGAGGATTATTTTCGTTAATGAGGACAAGTGAGGGGAAGCGTGGTTGTCCTAGGAGGGCAAAATAAATGATTCGAGTACTGTATACGGCTGTAAGGGAAGTGGCAATGAGTGTAATTGTTAGGGCTCAGGCGTTGGTATAGGACGTGTTAATAGATTCAATGATAAGGTCTTTTGAGTAGAACCCGGTAAGGAAAGGTATACCTGTTAGGGCTAGGCTTCCAGTGATTAGTGCTGTGGTTGTAAATGGGAGGGTTTTGTAGAGGCCCCCTATCTTTCGGATGTCCTGTTCGTCATTTAAACTGTGAATGATGGACCCTGAGCATAGGAAGAGTATTGCTTTGAAAAATGCGTGAGTGCAGATATGGAGGAATGCCAAGTGAGGTTGATTAATTCCTACTGTAACTATTATAAGGCCTAATTGACTGGAGGTGGAGAATGCTACGATTTTTTTAATATCATTTTGGGTGAGGGCACAGATAGCTGTAAATAATGTGGTTACTGCTCCTAGGCATAGTATGGCAGTTTGAATAGTTTGGTTATTTTCTGTTAGTGGATAAAATCGGATTAGTAGGAAAATGCCGGCTACTACTATGGTACTAGAGTGAAGTAGGGCTGAGACGGGTGTTGGTCCCTCTATAGCGGAAGGGAGTCAGGGGTGAAGTCCGAATTGAGCAGATTTTCCCGTTGCTGCTAATAGTAGTCCGGTGAGTGGGAGGTCTGTGTTGGTTGGGTTAAGAATGAAGATTTGTTGAAGTTCTCAGGCGTTGAGATTAAATAAAAATCATGCTATGGCTAGGAGGAAGCCTACATCTCCGATACGATTATATAAGATTGCCTGGAGTGCTGCTGTATTGGCGTCGGCTCGTCCGTATCATCAACTGATAAGCAGGAATGATATAATGCCTACCCCCTCTCAGCCGATAAATAGTTGAAAGAGGTTGTTGGCTGTTACTAAAATTATTATTGTGATGAGAAATATTAGTAGATATTTGAAGAATCGGTTGATGTGAGGGTCTGAGTGTATATATCATATTGAAAATTCTATAATAGATCATGTGACGAATAGCGCTACAGGTATAAAAATTACGGAGAAGTAATCTAGTTTGAAGCTGAGGCTTAATTTTAGGGTTTGAATAGACATTCAGTGTCAGTTTGAGATTATTGTTTCTTGGCCTGATTGAATAAAAATTATGGTCGGGATTAGGCTTACTAGGAAAGCGTACGAGATTATGGTTTTTACATAGTTGGGGTATAATTTTTTGGTGTAGAGATTGGAGTTTGATGCTATGATTGGTATAATTAGGGTTAGGAGGGAAAGTATTGTGGAGGAGGTAAATAGGTTTATTACTTTTATTTGGAGTTGCACCAATTTTTTGGTTCCTAAGACCAACGGATTACTTCTATCCTTTAAAAGTGAGGAAAAAGCCGCGTCGTTATACGCGGGGGCATAGAATTAGCAGTTCTTGCAAACTTTTTCGGTGGATAAGAGGTTCTAGTCTCTGTTACTAGATTCACAATCTAGTGTTTTATGTAAACTATATCTACAGTAGAGAATGCCCAGGATAATTTTGGGATTAATTGATAGGAGGAGTAAGGGCGTTATGTGTATTGCCATGAGGGTATTTTCCCGGGTATAGGATGGTGGGAGGTTGTTGATGTGGTGTGTTTGTTTACCCCGTTGGGTCATGATAAGTATGTAGAGAGAGTATAGAGCGGTAATAATAATGTTAGTGCCCATAAGAATAATTGATAGGGAGGATCATGAGAATGTTGATATTACTACGAACAGTTCTCCGATTAGGTTAATTGAAGGGGGTAAGGCTAGGTTGGTCAGGCTGGCAAGTAGCCATCAAGCGGCTATGAGGGGGAGTACGGTTTGAAGGCCCCGGGCCAAAATTATAGTGCGGCTGTGGATTCGTTCGTAATTAGTGTTGGCAAGACAGAATAGTATAGATGAGGTAAGTCCATGTGCGATTATTAGGGTTGTTGCTCCTATGTAACTTCATGGGGTTTGGATGAGGACAGCTACAATGACCAATGCTATATGGCTTACTGATGAATATGCGATTAGTGATTTCAGGTCTGTTTGGCGCAAGCAGATTGCGCTTGTCATAATTATGCCTCAGAGAGATAGTATTAGAAATGGATATGCTATAAAGCTGGTTGATGGACTAAGTATGGTTGTAATTCGTAATATACCGTAGCCCCCTAGTTTAAGTAATACAGCTGCGAGGACTATTGAGCCAGCGATTGGGGCTTCTACATGAGCTTTGGGCAGTCATAGGTGTAGACCATATAGGGGTATTTTTACTATGAAGGCTATTATACATGCTAATCATAGGAGGGAATTGCTTCAGGAGTTTGCTAGTGGATTAGATCAGTGTTGAGTGAGTAGAATGTTTAGTGACCCTGTGGTGTTTTGTAAATAAATTAATGCGATAAGAAGTGGGAGGGACCCTACTAAGGTGTAAAATAAAAAATATAGTCCTGCGTTCAGTCGTTCTGTTTGGCCTCCCCATCGTGTAATAATAATTAGAGTTGGGACTAGGGTCGCTTCAAACAGAATATAAAAGAAAATTAGTTCTGTGGCTGTAAAGGTTATGATCAGGAAAATTTGGAGTAGAATTAGTATAGTAATATATAATTTTTTTCGTGTGTGTGACTCTTTAATTAAGTGAAACTGGCTGGCGATAATTATTAGGGGGAGTAGTCATATAGTTAATATAAGTAGTGGGGTTGATAGTGAGTCTGAAAAATATGTTAGAGATAGGTTTAGGCTGTTATCATTGAACTGATTTAGTAGGGGTAGACTAATTAGGGTAATAATTAGACTGTGGGCTGTAGTATTAATTCAGATTATACTATTTTTTGATAGTCAAACCAGGGGAATAAGTATAGCTGTTGGGAGAATAATTTTTAGCATTGCAGTAGGTTTAGGTTTTGTACGTGGTCTACGCCGTACGTGTTTGAGATTATGACTAGGAGGGACAATCCTAGGGCGGCTTCGCAGGCTGCGAATACTAGGAGGATAACAGGAATTATGCTGGCTAGGGTTAGTTGTGAGTTGAGGATTGTTACTGACATAGTTACAAACAGGGATAATATCATACCTTCTAGACAAAGAAGTGATGATATTAGGTGGGAACGGTATATTAATAGGCCTAGTAGAGATACTGTGAATGCCAGAATTATGTTTATGTAGATGAGGGCCATTTGATAATTATGAAAGTTGTCATAATCTAATGAGTCGAAATCATTTGTTTTTATTAAACTAATTATCAGTTATTCGGCTCATTCCAGTCCTTTGTGAGATCATTCGTATGCTAAGCTAACAGCTAAGAGACAGATTAAGGTGAGTGATATAATTAATATTGTACATAGGTTACTTGTTTGGGAAGCCCATGGGAGAGGGAGGAGTAGGGCAATTTCTAGGTCAAAGAGAAGAAATGTGATAGCCACAAGAAAAAATTTTATTGAAAAGGGAAGGCGGGCGGAGCCTATGGGATCGAAGCCACATTCGTAGGGACTTGATTTTTCGGCGTAGGTGTTTATTTGTGGTAGTCAGAAAGCGAGTAGAACTAGCAGGGAGGCTAGAAATGTGTTAATAAGTAGTGTTACGATAAGATTTATTACTCTTTTTCGGAGTAAACCGAAACTAATTGATTGGAAGTCAATTGTACTGATTATACTAAAAGGGTAGGAACCTCATCAATAGATAGAAACGTATAGGAATAATCATACGACGTCTACGAAGTGTCAGTATCAAGCGGCGGCTTCGAAGCCGAAATGGTGTTTGGAGGTAAAATGAAATTTTAGTTGTCGTATGAAGCATACGAGTAGAAATGTAGATCCAATAATTACGTGTAGGCCATGGAATCCGGTAGCTATAAAGAATGTGGATCCGTACACTCCGTCGGCGATTGTGAAGGGGGCTTCATAATATTCTGAGGCTTGAAGTAGGGTAAAATAACCACCTAGCAAAATTGTAATGAGCAGGGCTTGTAGTATGTTTTTACGGTCTCCTTCCATTAGGCTATGGTGGGCTCAGGTGATAGAGACTCCTGAAGCTAGGAGGACAGATGTGTTTAAGAGGGGGATTTCTAGGGGGTTTAGGGGGTGAATACCTGTAGGTGGTCAGCAGCCTCCTAGTTCTGGGGTTGGGGCAAGGCTTGAGTGGTAAAAGGCTCAAAAGAAGCCGATGAAAAAGAACACTTCGGAGAGGATAAAAAGAATTATGCCATATCGTAAGCCTTTTTGGACGATAGGTGTGTGGTGTCCTTGAAAGGTACCTTCTCGTACAACATCTCGTCATCATTGATATATTGTTAATGTGTTGGCTAGTAGACCTAATGATAGTAGTAGGGTTGTGTTGAAGTGAAATCACATTACTAGTCCTGATGTTAATAGTAGGGCTGATAGGGCCCCTGTAAGAGGCCATGGGCTTGGGTTTACTATGTGATATGCGTGGGTTTGGTGGGTCATTAAGTATTATCGTGTAAGTACAGGCTAACTAGTAGGGTGAATACATAAGCTTGAATTAGGGCTACTGCGAATTCAAGGATTGTTAGGAGAATTAGAATAATAAACGTAACAAGTGATGTAGCAACGCTAAGACTCAGCAATGCTAGTGTGGCTCCTCCGATAAGGTGAATCAGTAGGTGACCGGCAGTGATGTTTGCGGTTAGTCGCACTGCTAGTGCTATAGGTTGAATAAATAGACTAATGGTTTCGATAATGATTAGTATGGGGATGAGGGGGATGGGAGTTCCTTGGGGTAGGAAGTGGGCTAGTGATGCTTTTGTTTTGTGTCGGAATCCTAGGGCTACTGTTCCTGCTCAGAGGGGAATTGCCATTCCTAGGTTTATTGATAATTGGGTAGTTGGTGTAAAGGAGTGTGGTAGGAGGCCCAGTAGGTTCGTAGACCCAATAAATAGGATGAGAGATATAAGTATAAGTGATCATTTTTGTCCGGTATGATTGTGAATGGTCATTATTTGTTTGGATGTGATGTGAAGAATTCATTGTTGAATTGCGATTAGACGGTTATTAATCAATCGGTTGGTTGACGGGAATAGAATGCTCGGGAATATAATGATTAGGGTGACGATAGGTAAGCCTATTATCGTTGGGGTAATGAAAGAGGAGAATAGATTTTCGTTCATTTAGTTGATCAAGGAGTTGAGTGTTCTGTTGTTTTTATAATGGTTGGTTCTGGGTTTTGAAAGTATAAGTGTTTTGAGACTTTTAACTGTATAATGATATATAGTGTGAAGAGCATCGATAAAATCGTGATGAACCATGTGGATGTGTCAAGTTGCGGCATGTCATTAAGGGAAGGTTAGTACTTCCGTTCTTTAACTTAAAAGGTTAACGCTCCGGGTTTAGCTTCTTAATGAGTTTAGAGTATGGATGAGGATCATTTTTCGAAAATTTTTAGTGGAACCATTTCAAGGACGATTGGTATGAAGCTATGGTTGGAACCACAAATTTCGGAGCATTGGCCGTAGTACAGGCCTGGTCGTGTAGATAGTAGGGTAGTCTGGTTTAGGCGTCCTGGGATTGCGTCTGTTTTTAGGCCTAGCGAGGGGATGGCCCATGAGTGTAATACGTCTTCGGATGAAATTAGTATTCGGATTGTTAGTTCTATTGGTAGTACTACTCGGTTGTCTACTTCCAAGAGGCGTAGCTCTCCTGGCTTAAGGTCTTGGGTCGGTACTATGTAGGAGTCGAAAGTCAGATCTTCATAGTCGGTATATTCATAGCTTCAGTATCACTGGTGGCCCATGGTTTTTACGGTTAGATATGGATTGTTGATTTCGTCTATTATGTACAGAATTCGGAGGGATGGGAGTGCAATTATGATTAGGATTATTGCTGGTAAGATTGTTCAAATAGTCTCTACCTCCTGTGCGTCTATAGTGCTGGTGTGGGTCAGGCTGGTTGTGAGTATAACTGAGATAAGGTAGAGTACAAGGGAGCTAATGAGGAAAACGATTATTAGCGCGTGGTCGTGAAAATGTAGAAGTTCTTCTATGATGGGGGATGTTGCGTCTTGAAAGCCTAGTTGGAAGGGGTACGCCATGGAGATATATAGGGGTTTAACCTATAATTTAACTTTGACAAAGTTATGTAAATTTTACTAATACCTCTTCGGTGGAGAAAGACATAATGGTTATGACGTTGGCTTGAAACCAATTGTAGGGGGTTCAAATCCTTCCTTTCTTACTTTGGATTAACATATGTAGGTTCTTCAAATGTGTGATATGGTGGGGGGCATCCATGGAGTCATTCTAGGTTTAGGGATGATAGTTCTACGGTTGAGACTTCTCGTTTTGATGCGAAGGCTTCTCAGATTATGAAAACTATTAGGATGACAGCTGTTAGGGAAATAAAGGAGCCCATGGATGATACTGTATTTCATGTGGTATATGCGTCTGGGTAGTCTGAGTAGCGCCGTGGCATGCCAGATAGGCCTAGGAAGTGTTGTGGGAAGAATGTTATGTTTACACCTACGAATATAATGAGGAAGTGGATTTTTGCTCAGGTCGAATTAAGGGTATAACCCGAGAATAATGGAAATCAGTGGACGAATCCTCCTATAATGGCGAAGACGGCTCCTATGGATAAGACGTAGTGGAAATGTGCTACTACATAGTATGTGTCGTGAAGTACGATGTCGAGGGAGGAGTTAGCTAGGACGATTCCAGTAAGGCCTCCAACTGTAAAGAGAAAAATAAAGCCCAGTGCTCATAGTATTGCTGGGGATCATTTAATATTCCCCCCGTGTAGGGTGGCTAGTCAGCTAAATACTTTGACTCCTGTAGGAATGGCAATAATTATGGTCGCTGAGGTGAAGTATGCTCGTGTGTCAACGTCTAGGCCTACTGTGAATATATGGTGGGCTCATACGATAAAGCCTAGGAACCCAATTGATATTATGGCTCATACCATGCCCATATATCCGAAAGGTTCTTTTTTACCAGAGTAGTAAGTGACAATGTGTGAAATTATTCCGAAGCCAGGTAGAATGAGGATATAAACTTCGGGGTGTCCGAAGAATCAGAAGAGGTGTTGATATAAAATAGGGTCTCCCCCTCCTGCAGGATCAAAGAAGGTGGTGTTAAGATTTCGATCTGTTAATAATATGGTAATTCCGGCGGCTAATACTGGGAGAGAAAGAAGGAGTAGGACGGCTGTGATTAGTACGGATCAAACAAATAGGGGAGTCTGGTATTGGGACAGGGCTGGTGGTTTTATATTAATAATTGTAGTAATAAAGTTAATGGCCCCTAAAATTGATGAAACTCCTGCCAGGTGTAACGAAAAAATTGCTAGGTCTACGGAGGCTCCAGCATGTGCTAGGTTTCCGGCTAGAGGAGGGTAAACTGTCCACCCTGTGCCAGCTCCAGCTTCTACTGTTGAGGATGCAAGAAGTAGAAGAAATGATGGGGGCAGGAGTCAGAAGCTTATATTATTTATTCGGGGAAATGCTATGTCGGGGGCCCCAATTATTAGTGGAATAAGTCAGTTTCCGAAGCCGCCAATCATGATCGGCATGACCATGAAGAAAATCATTACGAAGGCGTGGGCTGTTACGATTACGTTGTAGATCTGATCATCGCCTAACAGTGCTCCTGGTTGGCCTAGCTCTGCCCGGATTAATAGACTTAGGGCAGTTCCTACTATTCCTGCTCAGGCACCGAATAGTAAGTACAAGGTGCCAATATCTTTGTGATTGGTTGAGAAGAATCAGCGGTTTATGAACATAGGTAAGATGGCTGAGTAGGCATTAGACTGTAAATCTAAAGACAGAGGTGGAAATCCTCTTTTTACCAAGCCCTGTGGTGTTACAATACATGCCAAATTGCAAATTTGGAGAAGCAGTTTCACCCCTGCCAGGGCTTCTCCCGCCTTTTTTTTCTTTGCGGCGGGAGAAGTAGGTTGAAGCCAGTTGTGTAGGGTATTTAGCTGTTAACTAAAATTTCGTGGGGTTGGAGCCCACCAATCTAGTAAGGGCTTAGCTTAATTAAAGTGATTGATTTGCGTTCAGTTGATGTGGGGTATAGGCCCGCAGTCCTTAGTGTCAGAAGCTAAATGAATACACTTACTTAGGGCTTTGAAGGCCCTTGGTCTGATAGTTAACCTAAGCTTCTATTCAAGGAGAATTAGAATTGGTGATAAGGGAAGGATAAAGATTGATAAAATAATTAGGGGTGAAAGGAGGAATGTTGGTTTGGTGTGGTTAAATTGCCATTTTATTTTTATGTTGTTTGTAGATGGGAATATTGTTAAGGATGTGGAGTATGTCAGACGTATGTAGAAGAAAAGACTTAGGAGTGCTGTGACGGCTATGATAGTAGGCATGATGATGCTGTTATTTTTTGTTAGTTCTCGAATAATTATTCATTTTGGTAGAAATCCTGACAGTGGGGGTAGTCCTCCTAGTGATAGTATTGTAGCTAAAATAGCTGTAGTAAGTAGCGGGGTCTTATTTCATGTGTGGGATAGAGACAATGTTGTTGTTGTTGAATTTAGTATAAATATTATAAATGTTGTAGTTGTTAGTAAAATATAGATTACTAGGTTTAGTATAGCTATGGTTGGGTTGTATGCTATGATGGCCGTTATTCATCCTATGTGTGCGATAGATGAATAAGCCATAATTTTTCGTAGTTGGGTTTGGTTGAGTCCCCCTCAACCTCCGATAGCGATAGATATTATAGATATAGTAAGGAGTAGGTTTAGGTTTGTTGTAGGGGTGATTTGATATAGAATTGATATGGGGGCTAGCTTTTGCCAGGTTAGTAGGATTAGGCCTGACGAGAGTTTAATGCCTTGTGTAACTTCTGGGACTCAAAAGTGAAATGGGGATAGTCCTAATTTTATGGCTAGGGCTAGGGTTATGATAGTTGATGTTGTTGAGTTTAGGGGTTTTGAAGTAGATCATTGGCCCGAGTAGACGAGGTTAATAACAATGGCTAGTATAAGTAGTATGGATGCGGTTGCTTGGGTTAAAAAATATTTCGTAGAGGCTTCCATGGACCGTGGGTTGTACTTTTTTATTAGAATAGGGATAATGGCTAGTATATTTATTTCAAACCCGATTCAGATTATGAGTCAGTGAGAGCTTGTTAGTACGATTGCCGTTCCTAGTATAATGGTTAATAGTATTATTATAAGGATTAGGGGATTTATTAGTACGGGAAGGATATAAACCAACATTTTCGGGGTATGGGCCCGATAGCTTATTTAGCTGACCTTACTTAGGATATGGTGTAATACGGTAGCACTAAGAATTTTGAATTCTTTGGAGTAGGTTCGAATCCTATTGTTCTAGAAATAAGGGGACTTTCACCCCTATTTTTTACTCTATCAAAGTAACTCTTTTGTCAGACATATTTCTTATGTTTGTGGTGGGATGCTTGCTATAGTGATCGGCATGGCTACATGTCATATACATAGGGCTAATGTGAGGGGGAGAAAATTTTTTCATAGTAGGTGTATTAGTTGGTCATATCGGAATCGTGGGTATGATGCTCGAATCCATAGGAAAAGTACGGTTAGTAGGAGGGTTTTGGTAACTAGATTCGCTGAGTACAATTCTGGTATTAGGGGATTGTGGAATGCGCCTATAAATAAGATTGTGGTGAGAGTGTTTATTATGATAATGTTGGCATATTCGGCCATGAAGAAAAGGGCGAATGGTCCTCCGGCATACTCTACGTTGAAGCCTGAGACTAGTTCCGATTCCCCTTCGGTCAAGTCAAATGGGGCTCGGTTCGTTTCTGCTAGTGTGGAAATAAATCATATTATGGCTAGTGGTCATGAGGGTACAATTAGTCAGATGTACTCTTGAGTAATAATTAGGGTGGATAGTGAGAAGGATCCACTTAGAAGTAAAACTGAGAGGAGAATAATTGCTAGGGTGACCTCATAAGAAATTGTTTGTGCTACTGCTCGTAGGGCCCCAATTAGGGCGTATTTCGAGTTTGAGGCTCAGCCAGATCATAGGATTGAGTAGACGGCTAGGCTGGATATGGCTAGCATAAATAATACGGCTAGGTTTATATTAATCAGGGGGTGTGGTATGGGAAGAGGAATTCATATTGTCAGGGCGAGGGTTAGGGCTAGGATTGGAGCAAAAATAAATATAGATGGGGAAGATGTTAGTGGGCGTAGGGGTTCTTTAGTAAATAGTTTTATGGCGTCAGCTGCGGGTTGGAGGAGTCCGTATGGCCCTACCACGTTGGGCCCTTTTCGGAGTTGCATATAACCTAGTACTTTTCGTTCGATAAGTGTGAGGAACGCAACGGCCAATAAGATTGGAACAATTAGTGTTAAGAGATTAATAATATACATGTTGTTAGGAAGAGGAATTGAACCTCTGATTATAAAAGCTTAAGTTTTATGCAGTTACCGGGCTCTGCCACCCTAACGTAGACCCTGTTCTCGGGTTCATATAGCTTGGGTCATTAATTACTAGATTAAGATTATGTCATCTATTGGTTTGAGGGCGCTTATGCTAAGTGGGCCCCGTTTCTCTTGTCCTTTCGTACTGGGAGGAACTGTGGAATAGATAGAAACCGACCTGGATTACTCCGGTCTGAACTCAGATCACGTAGGACTTTAATCGTTGAACAAACGAACCATTAATAGCGGCTGCACCATTAGGATGTCCTGATCCAACATCGAGGTCGTAAACCCTATTGTCGATATGAACTCTCAAATAGGATTGCGCTGTTATCCCTAGGGTAACTTGTTCCGTTGATCAAAAGATTGGATCAATAAATGATAATGAGTTTTGACTTGTCAGTCTAAATTATGTCACTCGGGAGTTGTTTTGTATTCCGAGGTCACCCCAACCTAAATTGTTAGTCCAGTAAAAAGTTAGTTTATTTTCCTTGGAAATGTGATGCGTATTTTATGGACTAATTAATTAAAGCTCCATAGGGTCTTCTCGTCTTATTTGTGAATTCCCGCCTCTTCACGGGAAGGTCAATTTCACTGATTGGAAGTAAGAGACAGTAAAACCCTCGTGTGGCCATTCATACAAGTCCTTATTTAAAGAACAAATGATTATGCTACCTTTGCACGGTCAGGATACCGCGGCCGTTTAACGGATGTCACTGGGCAGGCAGTGCCTCCAATAATTGTCATGCTGGAGGTGATGTTTTTGGTAAACAGGCGGGGTTTGTGTTTGCCGAGTTCCTTTTACTTCTTTTAATCTTTCCCTTGAGTGCACTCCTGTGTTGGGTCAACAGTTGAATAAATAAATTGTTTAGTTGAGGAATGTATTTATTTTACCGTTAATTATCAGTGGGGATCCGTTCTGATATAAGCTTGTGCAGGGAGAAGCTATTTCTTGTTACTCATATTAACAGTATTTCTTCTACTTTATAGTAGAATGGTCCAGTATTAGACTAGGGGTTCGCAGGTAGTTATTTATATTATGGAATAGAGGTCGTTGAGCTTGAACGCTTTCTTAATTGGTGGCTGCTTTTAGGCCAACTATGGGGGTTTGGGGGCTTACCCTCTAGTAAAGGTTGTATCCTGTCCCTAAGGGGCTGTACCCTCTTAGGCTATATTTTAAGTCTGCATTTTAGTTGTGGGTCTTTTAGGCAGACTTAAAGTTGAACTAAAATTCTATCCTGGACAACCAGCTATCACCAGGCTCGGTAGGCTTTTCACCTCTACCTAAAAGTCTTCTCACTATTTTGCAACATAGACGAGTTTGCTCTTCAGCTGCTCTTGGGTAGCTCGTCTGGTTTCGGGTTGATTGGCTTAAGTTCTCTTTGTCAAGTTATTCTAGTTAAATCATTATGCAAAAGGTACAAGGGGTAAGCTTTGCTGTTATTTACTTTTAATGGATCTTTCATCTTTCCCTTGCGGTACTCTCTCTATAGCGCCAGTTAAAATTTCTATCTCCTATACTTTAGTTGAGGTAAATGTTTTGATTTATTTGAGGGTAATAATTGCTTTTTGTGGTGTGTGTGGGCTAGCATTTGTTCAAAGTGACTATTATTATATGGTATCTTCTGGGTGTAGGCCAGGTGCTTTGTATAAGCTACACTTTGATTGTCCAAGCGCACTTTCCAGTACGCTTACCTTGTTACGACTTATCTCCTCTTGTATATGGATACATTTGTTAATAAAGTTAGTTAATTGTATTTGGGTACTTGAGGAGGGTGACGGGCGGTGTGTGCGTGCTTCATGGCCTTATTCAATTAAGCTCTCTATTCTTAATTTACTACTAAATCCTCCTTCCGTTTTCGGTTTCACGAAAAGTTTCGTTATGTTCTATATTAGAAAATGTAGCCCATTTCTTCCCAGCTCATGGGCTACACCTTGACCTAACGTTTTTATGTTGTATGGTTTGGCTTACTGTGACTCCTTCTTAGGGTTCGCTGAAGATGGCGGTATATAGGCTGCATTAGCAAGGGCTGGTGAGGTTTATCGGGGTTTATCGATTACAGAACAGGCTCCTCTAGAGGGATATAAAGCACCGCCAAGTCCTTTGAGTTTTAAGCTGTTGCTAGTAGTACTCTGGCGAGTAGCATTGTTGAAATAACTACTTAGGTTTAGGACTGAGCATAGTGGGGTATCTAATCCCAGTTTGTGTCTCAGCTATCGTGTGTCAAAGTGTTTAAAGTCACCTTCGTGGTTTATTTTTGTCTGAACTAGAGCTTTCTACGGCATAGTTTAGATTTAACTTTATTGGGTGGGGTTTCTAAACACGCTTTACGCCGTGTGTCTGTTAACTCGGGTTAATCGTATGGCCGCGGTGGCTGGCACGAAATTTACCAACCCTAAATTAGTATGGCTTAGTCAAACTTTCGTTCATGGCTTAATTTTTATCACTGCTGTATCCCGTGGGGGTGTGGCTAGGCAAGGCGTCTTGAGCTACATGTAATAGTGTGCTTGATACCCGCTCCTTCTTATCAGTTGATGATTTGAAGGGCGTCCTCACTGGAATGCGGATACTTGCATGTGTAATCCTGCTAAAAGTTAACAGTAAGGCTAGGACCAAACCTTTGTGTTTATGGAGTATAAGATACTCATCTAAGCATTTTCAGTGCTTTGCTTTAGTTTAAGCTACATTAAC